AAGACGTAAAATAGTTATTTGGGAATTGTTTCAAGCAAACGCACATTCCCCTCTTTTTTTGGACAGAATAGAAAAATCCCCTCTTTTTTCTTTTGATATCTCCGGGCTGATTAAAGTAATTTTTAGAAATTGGGTGGGGAAAGGGGAAGCATTCAAAATTGTAGAGTATACAGAAGACGAAAGAAAAAGAGAAGAAGAAAAAGAGACAAAGGAAAGAACGGAGAAAGAGCGAATACAGATAGCAGAGGCCTGGGATACCATTCCAATTACACAAGTAATAAGAGGTTGCATGTTACTAACTCAATCTATTTTTAGAAAATATATTGTATTACCTTCATTGCTAATTGCAAAAAATAGTGGACGCATGTTCCTATTTCAATTTCCCGAATGGTTTGAGGATTTACAGGAATGGAATAGAGAGATGCATGTTAAATGTACCTATAATGGTGTTCCATTATCCGAAACAGAATTTCCGAAAAATTGGTTGACAGACGGTATTCAGATAAAAATCTTATTTCCTTTCCGTCTGAAACCCTGGCACAAATCGAAACTACGATCATCTAAGAAAGGTTTAATGAAAAAGAAAAAAGCAAAAGATGATTTTTGTTTTTTAACAGTTTGGGGAATGGAAACTGAATTTCCTTTTGGTTCGCCCCGAAAACGACCTTCCTTTTTTAAACCCATTTTTAAGGAAATTGAAAAAAAAATTGGAAAATTTCAAAAGAAGTCTTTTCGAGTTCTAATAGTTTTTAAAAGAAAAATAAAATTACTTCGAAAAGTTTTAAAAGAAACAAAAGAATGGGTTATCGAAAGTGTTATTTTTATAAAAAGAATAATAAAAGAACTTTCAAAAATTCTGTTATTTAGATTAACAGGAAGAGAAGTATATGAATCAAGTGAAATTAAAGAAGAAAAAGATTCTATAATAAGCAATCAGCTAATTCACGAATCGTTTAGTGAAATTGCATCTACGAATTGGACAAATTCTTCATTAACAGAAAAAAAAATCAAGGATTTGACTACTAGAACAAGTACAATTCAAAATCAAATAGAAAGAATTATAAAAGAGCAAAAAAAAGTAACTCCAAGAATAAATAATATTAGTCTTAAAAAAACAAGTTATAATGCTAAAAGATTCGAAAAATGGCAAATATTCAAAAAAAGAAATGCTCAATTAATCTCTAAATTACCTCTTTTTTTGAAATTTTTCATTGAAAGAATCTACACAGATATATTTTTATGTATCATTAATATTCCCAGAATGAATACAGAACTTTTTCTTGAATCAACAAAAAAAATTATTGATAAATCCATTTACAATAATGAAAGAAAACAAGAAAGAATTAATAAAATTAAGAAAAATCGAATTCCATTTATTTCGACTATAAAAAAGTCACTTGATAATATTAGTAATAGTCAAAAAAATTCACCTATTTTTTATGACTTATCCTACGTGTCACAAGCATATGTATTTTTCAAATTATCACAAATCCAAGTTAGTAACTCGTATAAATCAAGAGCTGTTCTTCAATCTCAAGGAATCCCCCCGCCTGAAATAAAGGATTCTTTTGAAACACAAGGAATGGTTGATTCGAAATTAGGGGATAAGAAACTGCGGAGTTATGAAATGAATCAATGGAAAAAGTGGTTAAGAGGATATTATCAATACAATTTATCTCAGAGCAGATGGTATAGATTAATACCAGAAAAATGGCGCAATACAGTTCATCAGCGTCGTATAGCTAAAAAGGAAAATTTTAGCAAAAGGCATTCATATGAAAAAGACCAATTAATTGATTTCAAAAAACAAAAACAAATTGAAGTATATTCATTATCTAATCAAAAAAGAAAAGAGAATTTGCAAAAATACTATAAATATGATCTTTTATCATATAAATTTCTTAATTATGAAAATAAAACGGAATACTTTTTTTATAGATCTCCGTTTCAAGGACGTAAGAAACAAGAGATTTCTTATAACACGCATAAAGAAAATATACTGAGGAACATCCCTATCGATAATTATCTAGGAAAGGTCCATATTCTATATATGGAAAAAACGGTCGATAGAAAATATTTTGATTGGAACATTCTCAATTTTGATCTTAAACAAAAAGGCGATATTGAGGCCTGGGTGAGCAATGGGAATCAAAATACTCAAATAATTCCTAAAAAAAATCTTTTTTACCTTATGATTCCAGAAATCAATCCACCAAACTCCGACAAAGTATTTTTTGATTGGATGGGAATGAATGAAAAAATGCTAAAGTGTCACATAGCGAATTTGGAACCTTGGTTCTTCCCAGAATTTGTGTTACTTTATAATGCATATAAAAGGAAACCTTGGTTTATACCAAGCAAATTACTTCTTTCAAATTTGAATAAAAATGAAAATAGTAGTGAAAATAAAAAAATAAATCAAAAGCAAAAAGGAAGTTTTTTGATACCATCGAATAAAAAGCATCGAAATCAAGGAGAAAAAAAAACCACAAGTCCAGGAAATCTTGGATCCGTTCTCTCACAACAAAAAGATAGTGAAGAAAATTATGCAAGATCAGACATGAAAAAGGGGAAAAAGAAAAAACAATACAAAAGCAGCGCGAGAGCAGAACTAGATTTCTTCCTGAAACGTTATTTGCTTTTTCAATTGAGATGGGACGATACTTTGAATCAAAGACTGATCAATAATGTCAAGGTATATTGTCTCCTACTTAGACTGATAGATCCAAGCCAAATTACTATACCCTCGATTCAAAATAGAGAAATGAGTTTGGATATAATGCTGATTGAGAAGAATTTAACTCTTAACCAATTGATGAAAAAGGGAATATTGATTATAGAACCCATTCGTCTGTTTGGAAAAAACGATGCACAATTTATTATGTATCAAACCATAGGTATTTCATTGGTTCATAAGAGTAAGCACCAAACTAATCAAAAATACCAAGAACAAAGATATGTTTCTAAGAAGAATTTTGATGAAACTATTTCATCACACCAAAGAATAACTGAAAATAGAGACAAAAATCATTTTGATTTGCTTGTTCCTGAAAATATTTTATCATTTAGACGTCGTAGAAAGTTGAAAATTCTAAGTTGTTTTAATTCAAAGAATAGAAATGGTGAAGATAGAAATCCAGTATTTTGGAATGCAAAGGACGTAAAAGACAGCAGCCAAGTTTCGTATGACAGTAACCATTTTGATAGAGAGAAAAATCAATTAATGAAATTAAAGCTCTTTCTTTGGCCTAATTATCGATTAGAGGATTTAGCTTGTATGAATCGTTATTGGTTTGATACCAATAATGGCAGTCGTTTCAGTATGTTAAGAATACATCTGTATCCACGATTGCAATTTTGACATTTCGTGGATAATACACTTTTTCTATATATTCTATACCCTATATATAATAGGGTATATCAAAGCAAACAAATACATAGATCACATGTCTTTTTCTCACATTTCATTCTAATATCCAATAGGAAATGAATAATGTCTCGATTAGATCTCGAAATGAATCAACAAAACCTTCTTTGTTTTAGGTCTAAATTCTTCGATGCGAAAATGTACCAATCCTTTTCTATCCCTATCTAAATCCAATTAGAAATTGGATTAATTGATTTGAATTCAGAAAATTAGGAGTTCATAAAGAAATTTGGATTAGATTATTGTATATACCAGATTCCAATTAATGGCATTATTATTACTGATCAATAAAATCCATATCTGTAAAAAGGAAAAGGGGATTTTTTATGGTAACAAATTCATTCATTTCGGTTATTTCTCAAAAAGAAAACGAAGAAAACAGAGGGTCTGTTGAATTTCAAGTATTCAGTTTTACCACTAAGATAAGAAGACTTACTTCACATTTGGAATTGCACAAAAAAGACTCTTCATCCCAGAGAGGTTTGCGGAAAATTTTGGGAAAACGCCAACGACTGCTGGCCTATTTGTCAAAAAAAAATAGAAGACGCTATAAAGAATTAATTAGTGAGTTAAATATTCGAGAGATAAAAACTCGTTAATTTGAAGCGTGATACCATTTGAGCTTAGTCGTTTAAATTTTGATGAACTTCTTTTTACTTTCAGCAATGCATGGAAGAACGACTCGGGAAAAAACTTATGATTGCACCAACTACAAGAAAAGACCTCATGATAGTCAATATGGGCCCTCACCACCCATCAATGCATGGTGTTCTTCGACTGATTGTTACTCTCGATGGTGAAAATGTTATTGATTGTGAACCAATACTGGGTTATTTACATAGAGGGATGGAGAAAATTGCGGAAAATCGAACAATTATACAATATTTGCCTTATGTAACGCGTTGGGATTATTTAGCTACTATGTTCACAGAAGCAATAACCGTAAATGGACCCGAACAGCTAGGCAATATTCAAGTACCTAAAAGGGCTAGCTATATCAGAGCTATTATGTTGGAGTTAAGTCGTATCGCTTCTCATTTGTTATGGCTTGGCCCTTTTATGGCAGATATTGGGGCACAGACCCCTTTCTTCTATATTTTTCGAGAACGAGAGTTAATATATGACTTGTTCGAAGCTGCTACCGGTATGCGCATGATGCATAATTATTTTCGTATCGGAGGAGTAGCTGCTGATCTACCTCATGGCTGGATAGATAAATGTTTGGATTTTTGCGATTATTTTTTAACCGGGGTTGCTGAATATCAAAAGCTTATTACGCGGAATCCTATTTTTTTAGAACGAGTTGAAGGCGTAGGCATTATTGGCGCAGAAGAAGCACTAAATTGGGGTTTATCGGGTCCAATGCTACGAGCTTCCGGAATACAGTGGGATCTTCGTAAAATTGATCGTTATGAGTCTTACGACGAATTTGATTGGGAGATTCAATGGCAAAAAGAAGGGGATTCATTAGCTCGGTATTTAGTACGAATCAGTGAAATGACAGAATCCATAAAAATTATCCAACAGGCTCTGGAAGGAATTCCAGGGGGACCCTATGAGAATTTAGAAATTC